TCAACTAACATTAAGAACTTTTCATACTGGCGGAGTATTCACGGGTGGTACTGCCGAACATGTACGAGCTCCTTCTAATGGAAAAATAAAATTTGATGAGGGTTTGGTTCATCCCACACGTACCCGTCATGGGCATCCTGCTTTTCTATGTTTTATAGACTTGTATGTAACTATTGAGAGTCGAAATATTAGACATAATGTAAATATTCCAACAAAAAGTTTGATTTTAGTTCAAAATGATCAATATGTAGAATCAGAACAAGTGATTGCCGAGATTCGTGCCGAAACGTCCACCTTTCATTTTAAGGAGAGGGTTCAAAAACATATTTATTCTGAGTCAGAAGGAGAAATGCACTGGAGTACTGATGGCTATCATACGCCCGAATATCCATATAGTAATGTTCATATATTACCAAAAACAAGTCATTTATGGATATTAGCAGGAGGTCTATGCAGATCCAATTCCAATATAGTGTCTTTTTCACTCCACAAGGATCAAGATCAAATGAATGCTAATTCTTTTTCTCTCAAAGATATCTTTGATCTCTCACTGACTAATGATCAAGTAAGACATAAATTGTTGGATACTTTTGGTAAAAAAGATAGGGAAAGTCTTGACTATTCAAAACCTTATCGAATCATATCTAAGGGTCATTGGAATCTCATAGAGCCTTCTACTTATATTCGTCAAGAGAATTCTTTGGCGAAAAAGCGAAGAAATAGATTTGTGATTCCCTTACAATATGATCAAGAACAAGAAAAGAAACTAAGACCCTGTTTTGGTATTTCGATTAAAATACCTATAAATGGTATTTTACGTAGAAAGAGTATTTTTGCTTATTTTGATGATCCGCGATACAGAAGAAGCAGTTCGGGAATTACTAAATATGGGATTGTCGAAGTAGATTCAATCGTAAAAAAAGAAAATTTGATTGAGTATCGAGGAGCAAAAGATTTTAGTCCGAAATACCAAACGCAAATGAAAGTAGATCAATTTTTTTTCATTCCCGAAGAAATACATATCTTACCCGGATCTTCGCCCATAATGGTCCGGAACAATAGTATCATTGGAGTAGATACACGACTTGTTTTAAATCTAAATACAAGAAGTCGAGTAGGTGGATTAGTCCGAGTGGAGAGAAAAAAGAAAAGTATAGAACTGAAAATATTTTCTGGAGATATTCATTTTTCTGGAGAGGTGGATAAAATATCTAGGCACAGTGGCATTTTGATACCACCAGGAATCGGAAAAAAAGATTCTAAAGGATCAAAAAAATTTAAAAATTGGATCTATGTCCAACGCATTACATCTACCAAAAAAAAGTCTTTTGTTTTGGTTCGGCCCGTAGTCACATATGAAATAGCTGATGGGATAAATTTAGCAACACTTTTCTCTCAAGATATCTTGCAGGAAAAGAATAATGTCCAACTTCGAATTGTCAATTATATACTTTATGAAAATGGCAAGTCAATTCGAGGAATTTCTCACACAAGTATTCAATTAGTTCGGGCTTGCTTAGTATTGACTTGGGACCAAGAAAAAAAGAGTTCTATAGAAGAAAAGGTTCATGCTTCTTTTGTTAAAATAAGGACAAATTATCTACTTTGTTATTTCATTCGAATTGAGTTAGTAAAGTCCACTCTTTCGTATACCGAAAAAAGGTATGATACGGCAGGTTCAGGATTGATTTCCAATAATGAATTAGATCGTATCCATAGAAAAAATCCTTTTGATTCCAAGGCGAAGATTCAATTATTTCCCCAACATCAGGGAACTCTTGGTACGTTGTTGAATCGAAATAAGGAATGCCAATCTTTCCTAATTTTGTCATCATCCAATTGTTCTCGAATTGGCCCCTTCAATACTTCAAGATATAATAATGCGACAAAAGAATTGGATTTCATGACTCCAATTAGGTATTTGTTGGGTCCTTTAGGTACTATTGTGTCTAGAATAGTAAATTCTCGTTCATCTTACTTTTTAAGAACTTATAATCAAGTCTTTTTAAAGAAATCTTTTTTACTTGAAAATTTTCAACAGACTTTCCAAGTGCTTCAAGTACTTCCATTTCAATACTGTTTTCTAGATGAAAATAGTAGGATTTATAATCCCGATCCTTGCAGTAACATCATTTGGAATTCATTCCATTTGAATTGGTGTTTTCTCCATCACGATTCTTGTGAAGAGGCATGGACAATAATTAGCCTTGGACAATTCCTTTGTGAAAATGTATATCTATTGAAATATGGATCACGCATAAAAAAATCTGGTCAAATTTTCATTGTTCATGTTGATTCTCTAGTTATAAGATCAGCTAAGCCCTATTTGGTCACTCCAGGAGCAACTGTCCATGGTCATTATGGGGAAACCTTTTATAAAGGAGATACATTAATTACATTTATATATGAAAAATCGAGATCTGGTGACATAACGCAAGGTCTTCCAAAAGTAGAACAAATCTTAGAAGTTCGTTCAATTGATTCAATATCGATGAACCTCGAAAGAAGAATTGAAGATTGGGACGAACGTATCCGAAGGATTCTTGGGATCCCCTGGGGATTCTTGATTGGAGCTGAACTAACCATAGCCCAAAGTCGTATCTCTTTGGTTAATAAGATACAAAAGGTTTATCGATCCCAGGGGGTACAGATCCATAATAGACATCTAGAGATTATTGTACGTCAAGTAACATCAAGAGTTTTGGTTTCAGAAGATGGAATGTCTAATGTTTTTTTACCTGGGGAATTTATTGGATTGTTGCGAGCAGAACGAGCAGGGCGCGTTTTGGACGAATCAATCTGTTATCGGGCAATCTTATTGGGAATAACGAAGTCATCTCTGAATACTCAAAGTTTCATATCCGAAGCAAGTTTTCAAGAAACTGCTCGAGTTTTAGCAAAAGCTGCTCTACGAGGTCGTATTGATTGGTTGAAAGGCCTGAAAGAGAACGTTGTTCTGGGGGGGATTATACCGGTTGGTACTGGATTCAACAAATTAGTACATCGTTCAAAGCAAGACAAAAACATTCATTTGAAAATCAAAAGGAAGAATCTATTTGAGTTGGAAATGAGCGATATTTTGCTACACCATAGAGAATTATTTTGTTCTTGTGCCCCAAAAACTTTTCATGAGACATCAGACCAATCTTTTACGTAATGTATCCTAACAAGAGGTTTCTTCTTTTTACTTTCACTCTCTGGTCCGATTATGGATTTCATAATCAATGAAATAAAAAAGAAAGAATGAAATTCATGGTTTGGGTCGTAGATCAATGGTCAATCCTGGTATAAAGTTCCGTCGGAACAATTTTTTATTTCATAAGGTACTGAATCTATTTGAAAAAAAAAAAAGAGAAAGTGTGGTAAAATGGGAAGACGATATTGGAACATCAATTTGGAAGAAATGATGGAAGCAGGAATTCATTTTGGTCATGTTACTAATAAATGGAATCCTAGAATGGCTCCTTACATCTCGGCAAAGCGTAAAGGTATTCATATTACAAATCTTACTATAACTGCTCGTTTTTTATCAGAAGCCTGCGATTTAGTTTTTGATGCAGCAAGTAGGGGAAAAAGATTCTTAATCGTTGGCACCAAAAAGAAAGCAGCAGATTTAGTAGCATCAGCAGCAATAAGGGCTCGATGTCATTATGTTAATAAAAAATGGCTTGGTGGTATGTTAACGAATTGGTCTACTACAGAAACAAGACTTCAGAAGTTCAGGGACTTAAGAGCAGAACAAAAGATGGGGAAACTCAATCGTCTCCCTAAAGGAGATGCAGCAATGTTGAAGAGAAAGTTATCTACTTTGCAAGCATATCTTGGCGGGATCAAATATATGACGGGATTGCCCGATATTGTAATTATCGTGGATCAGCAAGAAGAATATACGGTTCTTCGAGAATGTGTCATTTTGGGTATTCCGACGATTTGTTTAATCGATACAAATTGTGATCCAGATCTTGCAGATCTTTCTATTCCGGCCAACGATGATGCTATAGCTTCGATTCGATTAATTCTTACCAAATTAGTATCTGCAATTTGTGAGGGCCATTCTAGTTATATAAAAAATGGTTGATTATCTTATCATTACTCTTAATAAGAAGAAAGAAGAAGATTAGTTTCTTTTTAGTGAACTCTCTTTGATTGTTACTATTTTGGTTTGCATCTTTTGGAGTTTGAACTATGTTTTGACTATCAAATAATATTTAAAAGAAAAGATAAAAATGATTGGTATTTTTTTTATGTGATTTCTCGGTATCCAAAATATACGATTCATAACTTAAATTCATGAATGAATATAGGTGAATTGAGAAAGAGAAGGTTGAATAAAAATAATCACTTTTTTGAAGTTTGATTTCTGTTAGAGGACAATATGAATGTTATACCATGTTCCATTAAAACACTCAAAGGGTTATACGATATATCAGGTGTAGAAGTAGGCCAACATTTCTATTGGCAAATAGGAGGTTTACAAATTCATGCCCAAGTACTTATCACTTCTTGGGTTGTAATTGCTATCTTATTAGGTTCAGTCATCCTAGCTGTTCGGAATCCGCAAACCATTCCGACCAACGGTCAGAATTTCTTCGAATATGTCCTTGAATTTATTCAAGACTTGAGCAAAACTCAGATTGGAGAGGAGTATGGTCCTTGGGTTCCTTTTATAGGAACGATGTTCCTATTTATTTTTGTTTCTAACTGGTCAGGTGCTCTTTTACCTTGGAAAATCATAAAATTACCTCATGGGGAGTTAGCTGCGCCCACGAATGATATAAATACTACTGTTGCTTTAGCTTTACCCACGTCAGTGGCATATTTCTATGCAGGTCTTAGGAAAAAAGGATTGGGATATTTCGGGAAATACATTCAACCAACTCCAATACTTTTACCAATTAATATTCTAGAAGATTTCACAAAACCTTTATCTCTTAGTTTTCGACTTTTCGGGAATATATTGGCTGATGAATTAGTGGTTGTTGTTCTTGTTTCTTTAGTGCCTTCAGTAGTTCCTATACCTGTCATGTTTCTTGGATTATTTACAAGTGGTATTCAAGCTCTTATTTTTGCAACTTTGGCTGCGGCTTATATAGGTGAATCCATGGAGGGTCATCATTGACTCACTTTCAAAAGAGTCTTTTTTTAATTTTTGAAGCTTATCCCAATTCAAGCAATGCGGGAGTTCGGGGTTCAATATAATCCACTGGGTTGGAGATCATGTATATGTAATACCTATGAGTATCAATCCCTTGTGTATGTTTTGAAGAATGGTTTCAGAATACAATTTAATAGAATAAAAAAGAATAAAAAGTGCAGGTGATTTACGTTATGGAAGAAAAAATATTTACTAGTTAAATGGTAATTACCCCTATCTCTTTTTTTATAGCCCACTGCATTTAGATGAATTTACATATAAGTCCTTTTTCTATTTTGTCTTTGATTGTGAATTGAATGAAAGAGAAAAAATAGAATAATTTATAAAAGAATTTATAAACAAGAAAACGCAATGACTAAAACCGTATACATATTTATTTACATAAGGTAGAAAGGAAAAACGGTCTATCGAAGTAGTTCTGACAATTCAGTAATATTCTGAATTCCTTTTGGAACTTTTAGCTACTTCGACCCGATAGATTTTAGTGAAAAAGATCAAAAAAGAAAAAAGAAGTGTAGTAAGGTAATATAAGAAAATTAGAAGTAGAAAAAAAAGAGATTAAGTACTAATTCATTGGTTGGTTGTATCATTAACCATTTTTTTTTTGATGCGAGGAACTTACCATGAATCCACTTATTTCTGCTGCTTCCGTTATTGCTGCTGGATTGGCTGTAGGGCTTGCTTCTATCGGACCTGGGGTTGGTCAAGGTACTGCTGCGGGCCAAGCTGTAGAAGGTATTGCGAGACAACCAGAAGCAGAGGGTAAAATACGAGGTACTTTATTGCTTAGTCTGGCTTTTATGGAAGCTTTAACAATTTATGGACTGGTCGTGGCATTAGCTCTTTTATTTGCAAATCCTTTTGTTTAATGTTTAATTTCATCGTAGAATAAAAATGTAAAAAAAAAAAAAGAAGAATAAAAGCATAACCATAACTAAGAAATTTGAGAATTCTCAAATTCCATTAATAATAATAAGCGGAGTGATACAAAAAGAACTCTGTTCTTTTTTAGTCCTATCTATAAGGGGAGAGCCTATGAAAAATATAACCAATTCTTTTGTTTCCGTGGGGCACTGGCCATCCGCTGGGAGTTTCGAGTTTAATACCGATATTTTAGCAACAAATCCAATAAATCTAAGCGTAGTGCTGGGTGTATTGATTTTCTTTGGAAAGGGAGTGTGTGCGAGTTGTGTATTTCAAGAATAGGTTGGATTTAACCGGCTGCACTTTCTTTATATTTATGTATTCTTTTTTATATTTCTATAGTATAAATAGGAACAAAAGGTGCACAATCTCGACGAATTACTTCGGAATTTGATTTTATTCAGAAATCATATGTAAGAACCATAGCATTTCGTGACTAATTGGTAAATGAACTTTGATTCTCTTCTCTATCAATCAAGAATGTTGAGGTCTTTTACATGGTTAAAGATAAATTGTTTGAAGTCCAGGCACAGCATAGCATGGTACTCTTTCTACCACTACGTTAGTACCAAAAGTACCAAAAAGGTTGAAAAATAAGAAAAAGAAAAAAGGAATAATTAGGAATTTATCCGATGTAGAACACTCATATGGATAAAATTCTTTGAACCATTAACTGGAAAGATGGGTCCCCTTTTTTATCCACTGCCGAATCGACGACCTATGTATTGTATTTTTATAAAATCTTTGTATAAAAAAGAGAATTTTTTGGATGAAAAAGATCGAAATCTCATTTTATTCTAATAATAATGAGAATGAAGTAATGAAGTTCATAATTCTATTCAATTCTCTTTCTATTCTATTAGGATTTTGATTGAATTTATCATAGCATATAAAGAAGAAAGAATAAAATTCTTTCTTCTTTAAAATCTTTTTATTTTTGGAAAGAAGTTGTAAATAAAGAACAAATAAAGAAACAACTTTGCTGACAATTTTTTCTTTTTTGTCTGGTCTGAAGAGTCCTCCTAAGATTCTGATGTTAGATCAGTTTCGATATCTTTGAATAATAACAGAAAAGAGAGGATAGGCTCATTCCGTTCAAAGATATGGGAATGCCCATTAATCAAAGAAAAGATAAAAGAAACAATTGAGCGTGAGAGCCAAATGAATTGAAAGATTCATGTTTGGTTCGGGAAGAGATATGATAGTTGTGAAATGAATGGAAAGATAATCTACTTTCATTAAATGATTTATTAGATAAGCGAAAACAGAGGATCTTGAGTACTATTCGAAATTCAGAAGAATTACGTAGAGGAGCCATTGAACAGCTTGAAAGAGCTCGGGTTAGATTACGGAAAGTGGAAATTGAAGCAGATGAGTATCGAACGAATGGATACTATGAGATAGAACGAGAAAAAGGAAAT